GTTACAAAACCGCCCCTTCGTCAATGATCCAATCAGATGAATAATTGGAACGATCGTATCGACCTTCTTCATAGAATTACCTATTAGAAATGAATTTTCTAGCATTTGACTCCGTACCACCCAAGAATTGAGTCGCACACCGAAAAGATAGCCCAGAAAGTTGATAGAGTACTTGCCTAAGTGGTTTAGATGAACCCTTCCTGGTTGAGACGACACGTGAAAATGCCATTGCAATAAACTGACAAGGTAATATTTCCATTTATTCATCAGAAGAGGCGTATCCTTTGAAGCCAGAATGGATTTTCCTTGATATCTAACATAATGCATGAAAGGATCCTTGAACAACCATAAGATGTCCTGAAAATATTTAGCAAAGACTTCGACAAGATGTTCGATTTTTCCATAGAAATGCATTCGCTCAACGAGGACTCGAGAGGATGTTGATCGTAAATGAGACGATTGGTTACAGAGAAAAAAGAGGATGGATTCATATTCATAGACATGAGAATTATATAGAAAGAATAACAATCTTGGATTACTTTTAAAAAAAACAGAAATAGAGTTCTTTGGAGTAATAAGACTATTCCAATTAAAAAACTCGTGAAGAAAGAACCGTAATAAATGGAAAGAAGAGGCATCCTTTACCCAGTAGCGAAGGGGTTGAACCAAGATTTCGGGACAAATGGGGTGGGGTATTAGTACATCTAACGCATAATTTAAATGTGACATTTTGTCCTCGAAAAAAGGAAATATTGAATGAATTGATTGAAAATTATGAGATTTTTCAATTTCTTTCCCGTCTAAAAAAGCTACCAACCATAGGGAAAATGGAATTTCCACCACGACAGCAAATCCCTCTGATATAATTTGAGAATACAACTTATTGTTGTGCCCAAAAATTGGATTTTGGTTAGAGTCATTAGCAGCAAAACGAAAATTAATCTGTTGATACATTCGAGTAATTACCCGTTTCACACTTAGTGAACTAGATTTATTGTCATAACCCCTACTTTCCAATGAAATCATCGAGCTATTTAAACCATGATCATGAGCAAGTGCATAAATATACTCCCGAAAAAGAAGTGGGTATAGGAAGTCGTGTTGTTGAGATCTATCCAGTTCTAAATATACTTGCAATTCCTCCATTTGAAATTCGATTAAAAACAAAGGTAAGGGATTTAGTGGGCGATCAAACGATACATAGTGCGATACGGTGAAAACAAAGTATTGTAGTAAAAAAAGTAAATACCTTGAAAACGGGTCGACTCATCACCGGATTCTCTATCCTCTCATTTCCAGTTAATTTAATTGGTTTATCTTTGTTATACTATAACAAAGTGGTTAGAAACCCTTTATTTTTTCACTCCATTCGCTCTTTTGATTTTGGAAAAAAAACAACTATCTTTATCAATATACTGCTTCTTCTACACATTCACCTACAACCCATAATAGGGATTCACGAATACTTAGGACTCATTAAATAAATCGACAATCCGCTCATGGGAAAACCTTTCCCCGCGTTAGGAACTAATATCTTTTTAACGTTTAATTAGATCGGATAATCATTCAAATTAAGAACCGAAGCTCGTTACTTTTTGTTTCCCTAGAATTGGAACCCTAGGGCTCTATCCATTTATTCACTCGACTCAACTTTCTAATTGAATTTCTTTTGTTCCGCGCCAAGAATTCAAACTTGGTTTTGTATCGATTGAACAAGAATAAAATATTCTTAAAATTAGCCATTGATACGACATGCTGTTTTTTCCATTCATTCCTTTCAGGATCAGTCGTGGTCTTACAAACTCTCCCGAAGATTTGGACGAATGCTTTGCTTCATAGAAATGTGTAAAAGATGCTAGCCGTACTTAAAAGCCGAGTACTCTACCGTTGAGTTAGCAACCCGAATAATTGAATGGGTAGATAGAATCGGAATAAAAAAAAAAAAAAAAAAAAAAAATAAACGAAATTCAATGTCACAATGGAATCAAAATATTAAACTAGCAAGAACTCGAAGCAAAAAAATTGCTAATTGATTCGGAACATAAAAAGAAAAAAACCTATGGGACGGAGATAAATAGGTCCATTTCTCCATGATCGAATTATATTTGTTCAATACACTATTGTCAATATGACATTGAATATTGAATATCAAGATTGATAAAATACTAAAAAAAATACAATGACGAAAACAAAAAAAGTTAATTGTTTATTTATTAAATTGAATTCCAAAATTCTAGTGCAAATAACAAATCCAATTTTATATATTAATAAATAGATATAATAAATATCAAAATTAATAAATAATATTTAAAGAATTAGACAAATAAAAAACTTTAGGAATATCTTTTTTAGATAAATACTTGAAAAAAACCGAAAAGAAATAGGTATGAATAGAACAAAAAGGGGGGATAGTAAAGAAAAAATTATACAAAACTATATAAGACTCATCCACACCCTCTTTTTTTGTTATATTCCTTAATAGAATTTCGTTTGATTAAGACTAAGTTCTGTAAAAACCCCTGCTTTCTTTGAAATATCATGAACGGTTCCTGTAGGTTGGGCGCCCTTGTCAAGGAAATATAGAATAGCAGGAACATTTAAATGGGTTTGATTATTTATCGGATCATAAAAACCCACTTTCCGAAGATCTCTTCCTTCTCTTCGGGATCGACCATCAATTGCAACGATTCGATAAACAGCTCATTGGGATAGATATAGATGAACAATACCCCCCCTAGAAACGTATAAGAAGTTTTCTCCTCGTACGGCTCGAGAAAAAAAAAATGGTTAGAAGTTCTAGTTATGTCTATGTATAGAATTAGAATGTCAAATAGATCTATAAAATAATCAAATCAATTAGAGATTTAAGTCCTTCTTTTTTTTGTTTCTTTTGAAAAAGAAACAAAAAAAGCATTCGTACTCTCATAACTCAAGTTAGATAAGTTTCAAAGCCCAAACGAAAATCCTTAGGCATTTCCTTTTTGAGCGGTCTCAAGCCCCCTTTTTGTTTGTCTCGTTTCGAATCGAATCAATTTTTGGATTTTTCATTCTGATTGAATTGTTAAGACAATTGAAAATGGTATTTCCTTGTTCCAGGATCCTTTATCTTTGCTTTGAATCATTGGGTTTAGACATTACTTCGGTGATCTTTAATGTTTTTTAGTTTTCAATTAAAAAAATGGCAGCAACACACCCCTTTTTGATTTCTTTCTATCAAAGAATCATACGAACAATTTATTCCTACAGGATAGACTTTTGATGGAAAAAGTTTTCCCAATTCCAACAAAATTTCCCCTTGCTTTTGGATTTGAAAATTGCTCGAATCAGATCCTTTCGATTTCTATATCGAAAATTGACTTACGAAGTTTTTTCCACCTTATTGATTGGTATTAACCCTAGATCCTTGCCCCTGAGAAATGAAGAAATACTTTATACTCGAGCTCCATCCTGTACTAGTTCCATTACCACCCACCAAAAGTTGAGGATTCTAATAGAACATAAGAAAGAATGTCGAGACAAGAGCCGATTCATATAAAATCGAAAGGGGTGGATGTAAAAAAAATCCACAGCGGATCATGTCCTTCAAGTCGCACGTTGCTTTCTACCACATCGTTTCAAACGAAGTTTTACCATAACATTTCTCTAGTTTGGAACCAGTATTTAATTGATTCCATTATGGAATCATGAATAGTCATTGCTTCGGTCTATACACAGCCTTTTTTCCTTGTATATGAAGGGAATATTTAGGTTGTTAGTCTTTCATCCGGAATCCTGAAATGAAAGATCAAATAAGAATAAAAAAAAATGGGCGATTTCCGTATCTATCAGATTAGACCGAACAATTTTCGTTGGAAGTAATTATGTATATTGTATGTTAAATATTTAACAGTAAGGTAAGGGCTCACAAATCTTAAAAAAAGCGAAAGAACGTTATCTCTGAAATAGAAGGATAGCAATCCATGCATATAAGCCTTTCCTCAAATTATGCGTTGTTTCTTTGGCTTGGGCTTCAGATTCAATAATCTTTCCCCAAATTGAAAATAATGTAAATAGGCTATATGAATCACGCCCGTCTCAATTGTTATTGTTATTCGAGAGATTTACACTTATTCATTAAATAAAGAAATAAAGGCCAAGACAAAATACCTAAAAGTTTGGGTTAGGGTCAAAGAAAATCCATTCCATGTGGAACAGGATTATTGGTTAATGAGATTTGGACAGACACAGATATTCAAATAGGTATCTTTCATTGTTCACTAACTCTTATCTACTCCCACCCCGAATTCTTTCCGTGGGGATGATGAATCCTAAAAAAAAAAAAAAAAAAGATCCTATTTTACGGGATGCTAGACTATTTTGTATAGATACAAAGACAAAAAGGCCCAGATTAAGTCATTGTTTCCTTTCTAATTTGTGTGTTTTTTTTTAATCTAACCTAGTCTTACTTAAGAGACTTAATCCCGAATTCAATCAGTACCAGGAATACCCTCTTGTTTAGAATTCCGAAATGAAGAGAGAATAATTTGGACTGTAAAAAGATAGGAAATGGGGAGGCTTTCGCATTTCTATTTCTAATGTATCTTTGAAAATTCAATTCGATAGGGGACCTAAGACTTTTCTAAGAAACTCACTTAAATATTAAAGTGAAAAGGGGGGCATACGCAAAAATGCCCATCCAACATTTTTTAATTCAAACTCTTGTGATCGACGTTCCCCGCTTGCGTGGACCACAAATGCATTCAGTTCCTTTTTCGTATTATTTGAATTCGATTCAATTTGTGAAAAAAGATCTGATTCCGAAAAGTATTTTTAAAAATTCGAAAAAAGACGTACACGTACATTTTATCAAAAATTATACTTAAGAGAGTTGCTCAAAAAGGGAATTCAATTTATTTATTCTGGCCGGTCTGGGACGGAAGGATTCGAACCTCCGAATACCGGGACCAAAACCCGTTGCCTTACCACTTGGCGACGCCCCATTTCAATTTAGATTCGGTACTAATAAACAGTAGTATTGGTATTGGTTGTTCGTCAATTCAAGTCCAAAGCCCTAAAATTTCGATTATTGTTTTAGTTTAGGATTTTGACACGCGTAGGCGTAAATGAAAACTTAATTTATTGATCATTACATAGAATTCAATTAAGATATTGTATGAAAGTATGATTTCTTCAATTCTCACACGAGAATAGAAGGATTTTTGTTTTGATTGGTTCGATTCCAAGAAGTATTTTTTTTGTCTACCTTACTTGCTTTTCTTCATTTTTATCTTATATCAATAAGATATTAATAACTCAATCAAAATACAATTATCTCCAAAAACAAAATGTTTGTTATGCTTAATATCTTTAGTTTCATGTATATCTGTCTTAATTCTGCCCTTTATTCGAGTAGTTTTTTATTCGCCAAATTGCCCGAGGCCTACGCTTTTTTGAATCCAATTGTAGATGTTATGCCAGTAATACCTGTTCTATTTTTGCTCTTAGCCTTTGTTTGGCAAGCTGCTGTAAGTTTTCGATAAGATCTTTAATATTGTGCTAGAAAAATTCATGATTGATTCGAGTTCGAGAAAAAAATTCTAACAATTGATAAGATCCGATGCGTCTTACAATATGAACGAACCCTCGCCTCAATTCAAACAGTGGAATTCTTGGGGAGCCACGATCCATTTTGATCCCCCCGTTTGCTATTTGTTGATTATGACCCTTTTTCACTGAAACCATATTAGAGCCAACCACACTGTTGAATTCGAATTGTGTGAATTTCTGAAAACTCTTTTCTATTTATAGAATCGAAATTCTAAAAAGAACTTCATTTCTTGATGTCAAAATCGGATATGTAGTATAAAAATAGAGAATCTATTTTCTTTTTCCTTTTCCCCAAAAAACCAATTTGGAGATTGTGTAATGCTTACTCTCAAACTCTTTGTTTACACCGTAGTGATATTCTTTTTTTCTCTCTTCATCTTCGGATTCCTGTCTAATGATACAGGGCGTAATCCCGGACGCGAAGAATAAAAAAAAGAAGGGGTTGCTTGCTTTATTCGTATAAATGTTCTTAGGATTTTCTCGATTCCACATCTGTTACTATTAAAAAAAGGAAAAGTGTTCGCTAAATTGGAATTTGAAAGATACCAAGCGATCGACCGAAACGGAAAGAGAGGGATTCGAACCCTCGGTACGAATAACTCGTACACCGGATTAGCAATCCGACGCTTTAATCCACTCAGCCATCTCTCCTAATTGAAAAAAAAAAAAAAAATAATAATTACTATGTTACATTACACAAAAAATAATGCTTGAAAAAGCCCGTCTTTACTTTATTTTATTTTCTATCTTTACTTTCTATATTCTCTATATTCTCTAGAATATAGAGAATATAGAAAGTAAATTGATTGTATAGCTCATAGAAAATATAGCTTATAGAATTTCTTTTTTTTATTGTCTTTTGTATTCTATTATAGAAATAGATCTAACTTTTATCAGCAATTCCATTTCTATCATTTATAGAAAATTAAAAGAAAGAAAGCATTCGAAAGAGATAAAATAGAAAAAACTAAAGAAAAGAATATCTCTTTAATTTCGTTCAACGGGGCCCTTTTTTATTTCCACTTTCACGGCCTGGCCTGGTCAGTACCCAGCCGGGCCTTTTTTTGTTCTAATGAACCATACCGCCGAACCATAGAAAAAATGCGAACCATAACATAAAAAAACGATTGATTTTGATTTTATTTGAAAACCCAAAAATGAAATACTTATTATTGTATTCAAAGAACAAGAAAAAGAAGGACTATTTCCATTCCTATGATGATATAGAATTAGAATCAAAGTGTCATTTCTTATTATTCTTTCTTTTTTTTTTTTTTATTTCCATTTATTTGACTTTTACTGGAAAAAAATACTGAAAAAAAGGAAAAATGGAACTAGGGATTTTTTCACAATCCATTTGTTTTTGTCTTATGACTTAAGTTGTTTTGTCGAGCCATATCTGTCAAAATTCGTCCAACAAAAGAGTTTTTTTTTTTATTATTAATTTGTTATTTGTAATTATTAAATTTAGCTATTTAAATGAAATAACTCCTCCTTTCCTAATTGCATTAGGACTCCTGACAAAGACGTCAACGTTCTAATTTCGAATTTGCATTTCATGATTATTTTGAATTTCTGTCCTATCTTGATTACATCCGATTCTCTTGTTCGACAAAAGGCCCTTTTTATACAATAATCCCATTGTAGCGGGTATAGTTTAGTGGTAAAAGTGTGATTCGTTCAATTAATCCCCTTAATAGTTAAGGGGTCCTTCAGTTTAATTGATATTCCAATCAAAAACTTTATTTCTTAAAAGGATTCAATTTGAATCCTTTCACTCTAAAATTCAAATCAAAGATTCGGGGAAAATATCCGTTCTCGTGATTTGTATCCAAGGGTCAATTCGGGGTCAATTCGAAATTGAAAATTTGGATTATGAAATTGCGAAACATAATTTTTTGGAATTGGATCAAT